AATCATCGAATTACCTCAGGGAGAGTTAGCCGCACCTACGAATGATATAAATACTACGGTTGCTTTGGCTTTACTCACGTCAGTGTCATATTTCTATGCAGGTCTTAACAAAAAGGGATTAAGTTATTTCGGGAAATATATTCAACCAACCCCGGTTCTTTTACCCATTAACATCTTAGAAGATTTCACCAAGCCCTTATCGCTTAGTTTTCGACTTTTCGGAAATATCTTAGCGGATGAATTAGTAGTTGTTGTTCTTGTTTCTTTAGTACCTTCAGTAATTCCTATCCCTGTCATGTTCCTTGGATTATTTACAAGTGGTATTCAAGCTCTTATTTTTGCAACTTTAGCCGCGGCTTATATAGGTGAATCTATGGAAGGCCATCATTGAAATAGTTTTTTTTAGCTTAGTACAAAGCAATGTATGTACAGCTAAAGGCGATTTACTTAAGGAATAAAAATATACAAGACTCTATATACGATAGAAAGCAATAGGAACAAAAAATCTCAAATTACGATATTAGGGGGTTGTAAAAAAAGGAAAGAGATCTTTGAGATCTTTTTCCTAAAATTATCCTTTCATCCACTTAAGATGCTACCCTTTCGACGAATATCGGCCTTCTAGATATTATATATATTTATTATATTGGTCGGTCGGCCAATCTTCTTATTATTCAAATTCTGATTTGAATTAAGATATATGTTTACAACGTGTGATTAAATAAAAAACGGTAGAAGGGATTCTACTTTACAGTTGGTTTTATTTAACAATTGACCAAAAAAAATTTAATAAATTGCACGAACTTAGATCAATCAAATAATTTTTATGCAATAATTCGCGTTAATCAATTTCATTAGTCCATTTAGAATGTATTCGGGTGGGCGTGGACTAATGATAAATACGAATACAGCAGATAAGGGGGGGTTCCTAAAAAACGAATGGGTTCTCGAACCCAATTGAATCTAATGGTTTACGTTATGGAAGAAAAACATGTATATGTGATATTAGATATTGACTAGTTATATATGAACTAAAGAGATATTTCATTTTCCGCACTACCGTGTGTGGGTTCAAATAGAAGTTCTTTCATATCGTTGTGGCTGTGAATTCGCTGAATAAAGAGATGAAATCAAGAAAAGATGAAAGAATTGAAATAAGAGTTCGGAATCACGAAATGGAAGAACGCAAGTGCTATGAATTCACAAAAACTCTGCGGGATAGAAACGAAAAACTAGATATCGAAGTAGGTCGGATTATTCAATAATCTTAAATTCTAAGTTCTTAGTTACTTCGACTGGATGTATCGATGGAATAATTAAGTCATAATTCATTGGCTGATTGTATCATTAACCATTTCTTTTTGTTGGTACGAGGGACTTATCATGAATCCACTGATTTCTGCTGCTTCTGTTATTGCTGCTGGGTTGGCTGTAGGGCTTGCTTCTATTGGACCTGGAATTGGTCAAGGGACTGCTGCGGGTCAAGCCGTAGAGGGTATCGCGAGACAGCCCGAGGCAGAGGGAAAAATACGAGGTACTCTATTGCTTAGTTTAGCTTTTATGGAAGCTTTAACGATTTATGGATTGGTTGTAGCATTAGCACTTTTATTTGCGAATCCTTTTGTTTAATCTTAGAAAAATACATATTTTTCCTATTTTATTGCCTTTGACTTGTCGTTTGCTTTTTCAAATTAGATCAAGACTCCCTCCTACAATTCCTTATTCGTTGAGAAAATAACCTATGGGAAGGGCTGATTTGCAGATGGGGCATTAGCATACCGACTCTCTTTCATCCTTCCCGTCCGTAGTCAAGAGAAGCTCTTTTTTTAAGGCGTTGCAACAACCAAGGAGTAGTTTATACTTTATAACATAACTCGAGTTTTTTTGACTTGATTTCAATAATCAATAATAAAGGGCAAAGTGATAGAAAAAGAACTCTGGTCGATTTTTTAGTCAAGGGGAAATTATATGAAAAATGTAACCGATTCTTTCGTTTCTTTGGGCCACTGGTCGTCTGCCGGGAGTTTCGGATTTAATACCGATATTTTAGCAACAAATCCAATAAATCTAAGTATAGTTATTGGTGTATTGATCTTTTTTGGAAAGGGAGTGTGTGTGAGTTGTTTATTTCAAGAATAGGCTGGATCCAACCAGCTGTACCCCCTTTTCCGTTATAACTGGGAAAGGGAGGTGCATGATCTCGCGAATTACTTCTTAATAAATTATATGTAAGAACCATAACATTTCGCGATTCATTGGCAAATCTACTTTGATTCTCTAGCAACCAATAACGAGGGTCTATTAATAAGATGGTTAAAGCAAACCGTTTGAAGTCTAGGCGCAGCATAGTACTCTTTCTACCACTATGTTAATATAGAGGTGGTTTAAAAAGGAATCTTTTATCAATATAGAACACTCATCTCGATAAAACGATTTGAACCACTTATTCTAAAAAAGGACATTTTCCCTCTTTTATCCAATGCGGAATCGACGACCTATG